CCGATAAAAATAATTTTTAAAAATTGGGTATGGAAAAATACAGAATTCAAAATTTCGGATTATACAACGAAAAAGACAAATTCTAATTATACAAATTCTAATTATACAGAGAAAAAGACAAAAGAAAATGATAAAAAAAAAGAAGAAGGAAAAAGAAGAGAAAAAGAAAGAAGAGAAAAAGAACGTATAGAAATAGCAGAAGCCTGGGATAGCATTCTATTTGCTCAAGTAATAAGAGGTATTCTATTAATAACCCAATCTTTTTTTAGAAAATATATATTATTACCCTCATTAATAATAGCTAAAAATAGCGCTCGTATACTATTATTTCAATTTCCCGAATGGACCGAAGATTTAAAGGATTGGAATAAAGAAATGCATATTAAATGTACTTATAATGGGATTCAATTATCAGAAAAAGAATTTCCAAAAAACTGGTTAACAGACGGTATTCAGATAAAAATCCTATTTCCCTTTTATCTGAAACCTTGGCATAAATCTAAGACACGAAAAACTTATAACAATCTAACAAAAAATAAAGGACAAAAAAATGATTTTTGTTTTTTAACAGTTTTGGGAATGGGAACTGAACTTCCTTTTGGTTCTCCTCAAAAACAACTTTCATTTTTTGAACCTATTTTTAAAGAACTCAAAAAAAAAATTAGAAAATTGAAAAAGAAATGTTTTCAAGTTATAAGAATTTTAAAAGAAAACACAAGATTTTTTTTTCATGCCTTAAAAGAAACAAAAAAATGGGTTATTCAAAGTATTCTAGTTCTAAAAAAAATAATAAAAGAACTCTCAAAAATAAACCCAATTTTATTATTTGGATTCCGAGAAATATATGAAGTGAGCGATGTTGAAATTCAAAAAGAAAAAGATTCGAAAATTAGTAATGAAATAATTTACGAATCACCTATTCAAATTCAATGTACGAATTGGATAAATGATTCATTGACAAAAAAAAAAATACAAGATCTGACTGATAGAACAAACACAATCCTAAATCAAATAGAAAAAATTTCAAAAGACAAAAAAAAAAGATTTATATCCTCAGATAGAAATATTAGGTCTAAGAAAATTATTTATAATGATAAAAGATTGGAAGTGCAAACAAATATTTTGCAGATATTAAAAAGAAAAAATGTTCGACTAATTCGTAAAGTAAATTCTTTTCGAAAATTTTTAATTGAAAAGATCTATATAGATATTCTTTTATGCATTAAAAATTTTCCTAAAAAAAATACACCACTTTTTTTTCTTGAATCAACAAAAAAAATTATTAATAAATACATTTACAATAATCAATCTATTTCCAATGATGAAACAAATCAAGAAGGAATTGATAAAACAAAACAAAATAGAATTCACTTTATTTCAACTAGAAAAAAATCATTTTATAATATTAGTAATAAGAATAAGAACTCACAGATTTTTTATAAATTCTCTTACTTGTCACAAGCATATGTATTTTACAAATTATCACAAACTCCAGTTTTTAACTTCTCTAAGTTAAGATCTGTCTTTGAATATAACGGAACATCCTTTTTTCTTAAGAATGAAATAAAAGATTATTTTTTTGGAACAAAGGAAATATTTCATTCCAAATTAAAACATAAGAATTTCTCCAATTTAGAAATGAATCAATGGAAAAATTGGTTAAAGAGTCATTATCAATATGATTTATCTCAAATTAGATGGTCTAGTAGATTAGTACCAAAAAAATGGCGAGATACAGTCAATCACCACTCTATAGATCAGAATAAATATTTAAACAAATGTGATTCATACAAAAAAACGCGATTAATTAACTACAAAAAACAAACAAATTTGGAAGAAGACTCATTACCGAATCAAAAAAAAAATGTTAAAAAACAATATAGATATGATAATTTATCGTATAAATTTATTAATTATGAAGATAAGAAAAACTCATCTATTTATAGATTTCCAAAAAAAATAAATAATAACCAAGATATTTTTGATAATTACAACACACATAAACGAAATTTATTTAATAGGTTGAATAGGATAGTGAATACCCCTATCCATAATTATCTAGTAGAAGATAATATTATAGATAAGAACAAAAATATGGATAGAAAATATTTTAATTGGATAATTCTCAATTTTGGTCTTAAAAAAAAAGTCGATATTGAGGCCTGGATCAATATGGATATTGACACCAACAGAAATAAATATACTAAGAGTAGGACTAATAATTATCAAATAATTGAAAAAATTGCTAAGAAAGTTCTTTTTTTTCTACCAATTTATCAAAATCAAGAAATCAACTTATCCAATAAAAAAACACTTTTTGATTGGCTGAAACTGAATGAAGAAATACTAAGTTGTCCCATATCAAATCTGGAACTTTGGTTTTTCTCAGAATTTTTGATACTTTATAATGTATATAAGATTAAACCATGGACCATACCAATCAAATTACTTCTTTTTAATTTAAATGAAAATCAAGGAGAAAAAGAATCTGCAGACCAAGCAGATTTTGAATCAATTTTTTCAAATCAAGAAAAAGCTGTTGAAGAAAATTATTTGGGATCAAAAAAGAAAAAAGATAAAAAACAATACAGGATAGAAGCAGAATTTGGTTTTTTCCTAAAAAGGTATTTGCGTTTTCAATTGAGATGGGATTATTTTTTAAATCAAAAAATGCTCAATAACATCAAAGTATATTGTCTACTGCTTAGACTGATAAATCCAAAAGAAATTACTATATCCTCTATTCAAAGGAGAGAAATTAATCTGGATATTCTAATGGTTCAGAAAGATTTCACTTTTACAGAATTGATCAAAAAGGGAATATTGTTTATCGAACCAGTTCCTTTGTCTATAAAAAAAGAAGGACAATTTATTATGTATCAAACCATAAGTATTTTGTTGGTTCATAAGAGTAAGCAAACAATTAATAAAAGGTACCGAGAAAAAGGTCATGTTGATAAGCAGAATTCAGATGAATTCATCCCAAAATATCAAAAGATAACTGGAAATAGAGACAAAAATAATTATGATTTGTTTGTTCCTGAAACTCTTTTATCCCCCAGACGTCGTAGAGAATTGAGAATTCTAATTTGTTTCAATTCTAAGAATAAAAATGATATACCTAAAAACACAAGATTTTTTAATGGAAATAAGGCAACCAATCAAGTTTTTGATAAAAACAAAAAAGAAAAAAATAAACTAATTAAATTAAAGTTCTTTCTTTGGCCTAATTATAGATTAGAAGATTTAGCTTGTATGAACCGCTATTGGTTTGATACCAATAACGGCAGTCGTTTCAGTATGGTAAGAATAGATATGTATCCACGATTGAAAATGAATTAATGGTACATTTTTACTCTATTTTCTATACCCTGTTGGGTCGGGTCTATAAAGGCAAAGAGATGCATACATTGTTTTACATTCCATTCTGATAGATGATATTCATTTAATTTGAATGACATATTAATTAGATCTCGAAATTAGATCTCGAAAGGATCAAAAAAATCTTCTTATTTTCATTTTTGTTATAAATTTTTATCTTTGGTGAGTGCAGAAAACCATCTTTTTTGATACCAAGTCGAATCCCAATAAAAAAAAAATGGAAATTATTAACGAAATTAAGATAACGAAATTAAGATTCATAAATTATTAACGAAATTAAGATTCTTGTATATATCAAATTAAAATAAGTGGCATTATTATTATTGATCAATAAAAAAATCTATCACTAAAAAGAGAGCAAGTGAGGGGAGAGAGTATTTCATTTTATGGTAAAAAAATCATTAATCTCGGTTATTTCGCAAGAAGAAAAAGACGAAAACAGGGGGTCTGTTGCATTTCAAATAAAAAGCCTCACCGATAGGATACGAAAACTTTCTTCCCATTTGGAATTGCACAGAAAAGACTATTCATCACAGAGGGGCCTACGGAAAATTTTGGGAAAACGCCAACGGATGCTGTCTTATTTGTCAAAGAAAAATCGAATATGTTATAAAGAATTAATTAATCAGTTGAATATTCGGGAATCAAAAACTCGTTAATTTGAAATTTGAAGATGCATTTTGAATTATTTGATTTATTAGATCTTGAATTTTAATGAACTTATTTACGTTTTCAGCAATTCATGAAAGAATGAATCGAGGAAAAACCTATGAATATACCAGCTACAAGACAAGACCTCATGAAAGTAAATATGGGCCCCCACCACCCATCAATGCATGGTGTTCTTCGACTCATCGTTACTCTCGATGGTGAAGATGTTATTGACTGTGAACCAATATTGGGCTATTTACACCGAGGGATGGAAAAAATTGCGGAAAACCGAACAATTATACAATATCTGCCTTACGTAACACGTTGGGATTATTTAGCTACTATGTTCACAGAAGCAATAACCGTAAATGGACCGGAACAGTTGGGAAATATTCAAGTACCTAAAAGAGCCAGCTATATTCGAGTAATTATGCTGGAGTTGAGTCGTATAGCTTCTCATCTGTTATGGCTTGGTCCTTTTATGGCAGATATTGGTGCACAGACCCCTTTCTTCTATATTTTCAGAGAAAGAGAGTTAGTATATGATCTATTTGAAGCTGCCACCGGTATGAGAATGATGCATAATTATTTTCGTATCGGAGGAGTAGCGACTGATCTACCTCATGGCTGGATAGATAAATGTTTGGATTTTTGCGATTATTTTTTAACGGGAGTTACTGAATATCAAAAACTTATTACACGAAATCCTATTTTTTTAGAACGAGTTGAGGGAGTAGGCATTATTGGTAAAGAGGAAGTAATAAATTGGGGTTTATCAGGACCAATGCTGCGAGCTTCCGGAATACAATGGGATCTTCGTAAGGTTGATCATTATGAGTGTTACGACGAATTTGATTGGGAAGTACAGTGGCAAAAAGAGGGAGATTCATTAGCTCGTTATCTAGTCCGAATTGGTGAAATGACCGAATCCATAAAAATTATTCAACAGGCTCTCGAAGGAATTCCGGGGGGGCCATATGAGAATTTAGAAATTCGATACTTTGATAGAGAAAGGAATCCAGAATGGAATGATTTTGAATATAGATTTATTAGTAAAAAACCGTCTCCTACATTTGAATTGCCAAAACAAGAACTCTATGTGAGAGTCGAAGCCCCAAAGGGAGAATTAGGAATTTTTCTGATAGGGGATCAGAGTGTTTTTCCTTGGAGATGGAAAATACGCCCGCCAGGTTTTATCAATTTGCAAATTCTTCCTCAGTTAGTTAAAAGAATGAAATTGGCTGATATTATGACGATACTAGGTAGTATAGATATCATTATGGGAGAAGTTGATCGTTGAAATGATAATTGATACAAACGAAGTACAAGATATCAATTCTTTTTCTAGATTCGAATTTATTAAAGAGGTCTATGGAATTATATGGATCCTTATTCCTATTTTGACTCTTGTATTGGGAATCACAATAGGTGTACTGGTAATTGTATGGTTAGAAAGAGAAATATCTGCAGGAATACAACAACGTATTGGACCTGAATACGCCGGTCCTTTGGGAGTTCTTCAAGCTCTAGCAGATGGGACAAAACTACTTTTCAAAGAAAATCTCCTTCCATCTAGAGGAGATACTCGTTTATTCAGTATCGGACCATCCATAGCAGTCATCTCCATTTTAGTAAGCTATTTAGTAGTCCCTTTTGGATATCACCTTGTTTTAGCGGATCTTAATATCGGTGTTTTTTTATGGATTGCCATTTCAAGTATTGCTCCTATTGGTCTTCTGATGTCAGGATACGGATCAAATAATAAATATTCCTTTTTAGGTGGTCTACGAGCTGCTGCTCAATCGATTAGTTATGAAATACCATTAACTTTATGTGTATTGTCAATATCTCTACGTGTGATTCGTTGAGACATAAATTTTTCTCTATTCCTTCCTCTCTAGAAAAGGGGAAAAATGAATTGAGTCGATATTTTCATTTTTTTATTAATTATTTGGATTGATGAACTAAATCAGATAGTTATATGAGTGAAAGAAAACAGCTTATATATAAATTTGCTGTCAAAATATTGAGTCTCATTTTCTATGTATAAGAGTTAGAGAGTTGGGCGGAAATAAACAAAAATAAAAGAGACCATTTATCCCAAGATTGGTTGATTAGTCATCCTAACTTGAAGCGGGTTCAAAAGATTAACCATATTAATTTTTCACTATTACTATTGTTTATATGTATTCTCATACATGTATTACCATAACATAATGGATGATTGAACAAAAACGAGTGGATAGTTAGAAACACCAATATACGAAAAGGATTAGTAATGGCAATTATGGAAATTATCCAAAAGTATATTTCTGCATAATATACAAAGAATATTAATTGGGGCTTTAAGTTGGTAGAAATGATCAGGCAGTACTACCCACAATTCCAATCCAGAGTATGCTCCTATCCACGTATTAAATAAATGACTATTTGAAACGAAATAATCCTTTACTTGTATTTTCTAAGCCCTTTATTTCTCAGAAAAAGAAAGAAGAATAGAAAATATATATATATATAGAATATATATAGAAAAGAATCCAATTCCAATAGAAATTACAATAGAAAATAAAAAAAAAAAAGATCTTTCTTTACTTTTATTCTTTCCTTTTTATATCCATATTCGCATAAATAGAATTCATATCATAATTCATAAAGGAATGTAATGTATAACGTAAGTGAAAAAAAAAAAGCCGGGTTATTTCTACTTTTACAAGGAGTATTTTATTGAAGAATGGAATTATTACTCAACAAAAAAAAATTGAAATTTTTTACGAAAGTAAAAATTTTTTAAAGATAAAGAAAGGATGAGATCAATTCAGAAGTATTTTAAATTTGATTTATTATTTATTATTCAAATTGGAGTTCTTATTATTTATTAATAATTTATATTATTTATTAATAATTTATTATATTTATTCTTAATTATATTATTATAAATATATATATAAATATTATATATATATATATAATTTTCTTCCTTTGTTCTAAAATTCATATTTATATATATTTTATTAATATTTAAATATTTATATATATTTAAATATTTATATATATTTTTATTTTAATTTATTTTATATATATTATATATTTAATTTATTTTATATATATTTTAATTTATATATATTATTTATAATTTTTAATTATTAAAAAAAAAAAAAAAACATATTATTGTTAAACAATAACAGATAGAATTCAATTGATCTAATTCAGGATCGTATGATATATTTTGACCTTATCTATCTTATAAACATATCAAGATAAAATACCCGGTCCTTAGATTTATTTATGGTCCTCAAGGAGCCGTATGAGATGAAAATCTCATGTACGGTTCTGTACTAGCGATGGAAACAGTAATAGTATCATCGACTATAATTATCTAATAGTTCAAGTACAGTTGATATAGTCGAGGCTCAATCAAAATATGGTTTTTGGGGATGGAATTTGTGGCGTCAACCTATAGGGTTTATCATTTTTCTAATTTCTTCCCTAGCAGAATGTGAAAGATTACCTTTTGATTTACCAGAAGCAGAAGAAGAATTAGTAGCAGGTTATCAAACCGAATACTCGGGTATCAAATTTGGGTTATTTTACGTTGCTTCCTATCTAAATTTATTAGTTTCTTCATTATTTGTAACAGTTCTTTACTTAGGCGGTTGGAATATCTCTATTCCATATATATTTGTTTCTGAGCTTTTTGAAATAAATAAAACATATAGAGTTTTTGAACCAATAATTGGTATTTTCATTACATTAGCTAAAACGTATTTGTTTTTGTTCATTCCTATCACAACAAGATGGACTTTACCTAGGCTACGAATGGACCAACTATTGAATCTTGGATGGAAATTTCTTTTACCTATTTCTCTTGGAAATCTATTATTAACAACTTCTTTCCAACTCTTTTCACTGTAAAGGACTATCTTATATTCACAATTTGGATCAAACAAGAGAAATAAACAAACATAAAATTATTCATATATATATTCCCAATATGTTTTCTATAATAACTGGGTTCATGAATTATGGTCAACAAACAGTACGAGCTGCAAGGTACATTGGTCAAGGTTTCATGATTACCTTATCCCACGTAAATCGTTTACCCATAACTATTCAATATCCTTATGAAAAATTAATTACTGCGGAGCGTTTCCGCGGTCGAATCCATTTTGAATTTGATAAATGTATTGCTTGTGAAGTATGTGTGCGTGTATGTCCTATCGATCTACCTGTCGTTGATTGGAAATTAGAAACTGATATTCGCAAGAAACGATTACTTAATTATAGTATTGATTTTGGAATCTGTATATTTTGTGGTAACTGTGTTGAGTATTGTCCAACAAATTGTTTATCAATGACTGAAGAATATGAACTTTCTACTTATGATCGTCACGAATTGAATTATAATCAAATTTCCTTGGGTCGTTTACCAATGTCAGTAATTAACGATTATACAATTCGAACAATTTTGAATTCGCCTCATAAGTAAATCTCTTGATTTAAGATTCAAAAAGAAAATTGTGTATGTAATTGTGTATGTAATAAAATTGTGTAATGTAATTACTAAGATTCGATTTTGATCTAAAAGAATGAGGTTTTTCGTTTTCTTTGGTTAATACCTACAAATCTCAAGTATTGATTGATTAGTAAAAATCATGTCTTAATTTGGATTGAAAATCTATTAATTCATATATCTGAAATTATTTCAAAAACGAAAAACTATATATAATTTTTAGTTTTTGATAGGAATATTTTTTGAATCATCAATTTTTTTTTCTGGTCTGGTCTCAATAAGGGCATGAAAAACATTTTGATTTATTTATTTCTTATTTTACATATAATGGATTTACCTGGACCAATACATGATTTTCTTTTAGTCTTTCTGGGCTTAGGTCTTCTATTAGGAGGTATAGGAGTAGTATTACTTTCTAACCCAATTTTTTCTGCCTTTTCATTGGGACTGGTTCTTGTTTGTATATCCTTATTCTATATTCTATTAAATTCATATTTTGTAGCTGCTGCCCAACTCCTTATTTACGTGGGAGCTATAAATGTTTTAATCCTATTTGCTGTAATGTTCATGAATGGTTCAGACTATTCCAACGATTTTACTCTTTGGACCATTGGGGATGGGGTTACTTTGTTGGTTTGTACAAGTATTTTTCTTTTACTAATGACTACTATTACGGATACGTCATGGTACGGGATTATTTGGACTACAAGATCAAACCAGATTATAGAGCAAGATTTGATAAGTAATAGTCAACAAATTGGAATTCATTTATCAACAGATTTTTTTCTTCCATTTGAATTCATTTCGATAATTCTTTTAGTTGCTTTAATAGGTGCAATTGCCGTGGCGCGCCAATAATAAATCTATAAAATTAGCAACAGCAATCAAAATCAAATTTCATTTTGTGTTATCACATTTATTTTCCTTCAATTAAAATTCAAGATTGTTTATGTATAAAATAAAAAGATCAAATAGAAATTTTATTTTATTTGATCTATTACTAATAGTTTATTCCATACTTTTTTTTGATTCTAGTCAATTGAATCCGTCGAATTGTTGTTCATATTATATTGAAATGAATTGAAATTGATAAGGAGTTGATCAATGATGCTCGAACATGTACTTGTTTTGAGTGCTTACTTATTTTCTATCGGTATCTATGGATTGATCACGAGCCGAAATATGGTTAGAGCCCTTATGTGTCTTGAACTTATACTGAATGCGGTTAATATAAATTTCGTAACATTTTCTGATTTTTTTGATAGTCGCCAATTAAAAGGAAATATTTTCTCCATTTTTGTTATAGCTATTGCAGCCGCTGAAGCAGCTATTGGACCAGCAATTGTTTCGTCAATTTATCGTAACAGAAAATCAATTCGTATAAATCAATCTAATTTGTTGCATAAGTAGTATTAATCATAGAAATTAGAATATTGATAAGTTCGAATTAGCATATATTATACATAATAATGATCCGGTTTGCGAAAATGTAAGAAATCAAAGTATCTTGGCTCTTTCACATGAGTTGATTCAGAAGTAGGTAGATTAGTAGGTATATTGATTAAAAAAAATTCTGATAAATCATTGATTCATCTGGTGTCTAAATATATGATTCATTTACAAGTTTACTAGATCAAAATTTCTAATTAAAAAAAATTCTAGATACAATGTCACATTCAGTAAAGATTTATGATACATGTATAGGGTGCACTCAATGTGTCCGAGCCTGCCCCACAGATGTATTAGAAATGATACCTTGGGACGGGTGTAAAGCTAAGCAAATTGCTTCTGCTCCAAGAACAGAAGACTGTGTGGGTTGTAAGAGATGTGAATCCGCCTGTCCAACAGATTTTTTGAGTGTTCGAGTTTATTTATGGCATGAAACAACTCGAAGTATGGGTCTAGCTTATTGATCCATTCCAAAAAACCTACTCGAATACGAATACATTTTATTTTTTTTTTTTACCTTTACCGACAAAAACCCGTGCTCCAAAATATTGGAGCACGGGTTTTTGTCGGTCCAAGTGTATTTTATTTTTACCACGAATTACTTTCCTTGGTTAACGATAGTTGTATTTTTGCCAATCTTTGCGGGTTCCTTAATTTTCTTTCTTCCTCATAGAGGAAATAAGGTAATTAGATGGTATACTCTTTGTATATGTATAATAGAACTCCTTCTAACAACCTATGCATTTGGTTATCATTTCCAATTGGACGATCCATTAATCCAATTAATAGAAAATTATAAATGGATCAATTTTTTTGATTTTTACTGGAGATTGGGAATAGATGGAATTTCTATAGGACCTGTTTTGCTAACGGGATTTATCACTACTTTAGCTACTTTAGCGGCTCGGCCAGTTACTCGAGATTCCCGATTATTCCATTTCCTGATGTTAGCAATGTATAGCGGTCAAATAGGACCATTTTCTTCTCAAGACCTTTTACTTTTTTTCATCATGTGGGAATTAGAATTAATTCCGGTTTATCTACTTCTCTCCATGTGGGGGGGAAAGAAACGTTTGTATTCAGCTACAAAATTTATTTTGTACACTGCAGTAAGTTCTGTTTTTTTATTAATGGGAATTCTGGGTATTTGTTTATATGGTTCTAATGAACCAACATTAAATTTTGAAACATCAGCTAATCAATCCTATCCTGTAGCAGTGGAAATACTATTTTATCTTGGATTTTTTATTGCTTTTGCTGTCAAATTGCCGATTATACCCTTACATACATGGTTACCAGACACTCATGGAGAGGCGCATTACAGTACTTGTATGCTTCTAGCTGGAATCTTATTAAAAATGGGAGCATATGGGTTGGTTCGGATCAATATGGGATTATTTCCTCACTCTCATTCTATATTTTCTCCCTGGTTGATGATAATAGGCACAATTCAAATAATCTATGCAGCTTCAACATCTCCAGGGCAATATAATTTAAAAAAAAGAATAGCTTACTCCTCCGTATCTCATATGGGTTTCATAATTATAGGACTGGGTTCTATAAGCGATACAGGACTCAATGGAGCTATTTTACAAATAATTTCTCATGGATTTATTGGTGCTGCGCTTTTTTTCTTGGCAGGAACGAGTTATGATAGAATACGTCTTGTTTATCTCGACAAAATGGGCGGAATGGCTATCACAATTCCAAAAATATTCGCAACTTTCAGTATTTTATCAATGGCCTCTCTTGCATTACCGGGCATGAGCGGTTTTGTTGCAGAATTGATAGTATTTTTTGGAATACTTACTAGCCAAAAATATCTTTTAATGACAAAAATATTAATTACTTTTGTAATGGCAATTGGTATGATATTAACTCCTATTTATTCATTATCTATGTTACGCCAGATGTTCTATGGATACAAGTTTTTAAATTTGAATACTCAAAACTCTTATTTTGTTGATTCTGGACCGCGAGAGTTATTTATTTCGATCTCTATCCTTCTACCTGTAATAGCTATTGGGATTTATCCAGATTTCGTTTTCTCATTATCAGTTGACAAAGTCGAAGCTGTTTTATCTAATTATTTTTTTCGATAGTTTTTATTTTTACTTATAAAAATAAAAAATAGGAATTCTAGTCTAAGCAGTAAGTATGTAAGCCATCGAAAACCCTTTTTGTAAAGGAATGGAAATGAAGTAATTCAAAGGGTTTTCGACGGCTTACATGAAGTTTTCTTATATAGACACTTAAGCTGTACTATCTTTGTTTTGAATTCGTCAAGTACTTTTTTCAAGATGTTAATGTAAATGAACCATAACTATGCAATCCTATTCCGAATAAATTTACCCCAAAATAACATATCCAAATTATAAGAAAACCTATCGAAGCTACAATTGCGGAATTTACACTTTCCCAATTTTGATTTGTTCGAGTATGTAAATAAATTGCAAATATGGTCCAAGTAATAAACGCCCAAGTTTCCTTTGGATCCCAATTCCAATATGATCCCCATGCTTCATTAGCCCATACTGCTCCCGAAAGAATACCTATGGTTAAAAAGATAAACCCTAAACTAATAATACGATAACTCCAAAGATCCAATTGTTGAATTAATTGAAACCTGTAATAATTCCGAGAAGAAAGAAAAGAAATGTTTGGTAAAACATTGTTTTTTTCGCTAACGTATTGAATACTAAAAATCCTTATTAATTTTCGAAATTTAATGACTAGAAGGGCTAGTGATAATAATGATCCGCATAAAAGAGCCGCATATCCCAATACCATCATACTTACGTGCATCATTAACCAATGAGATTGAAGAGCAGGTACTAATATTTCGGATTGATGCATTTCAGTTAAAAGACCCGAAGTAGCAAAACCTTGGGTAAAAATAGCACTTGGCGCCGTTATTGCTTTTAAATTGAAATAGGTTTTATTTTTTTGTAAATATGGAACCATATGAATTATGGAGAAACTCCAGGAAAGAAAGATTAATGATTCATATAAATTACTTAATGGTAAATGTCCAAAATTAATCCAACGAGTAACTAATAATCCTGTTATACAAAAAAAAATAGTTATCATGCCCTTTTGAGACGAATCATATAGTCCTACGATTTCATCGACTAATAATGTTATTAAATGAATTGTAATTACAATTGAAACAACTGAAAAGGATATATGAGCTAAGATATGCTCTAAAGTTGAAAATATCATAAATTTTAAAAATAAAAAAAAAAAAGGGGGGGGAAGAACTCTTCTTTCATTATAGGAATGGAAATCGGGAATTGAATTCATTATAGAACTTTTTTTTTTTTATTTGAATTTTCTAGGACTTACTTTTTTAGAAGATGGCATGCCGCCACTCGGACTCGAACCGAGATGCTTTAGCACTGCTTCCTAAGAGCAGCGTGTCTACCGATTTCACCATAGCGGCTTGCTCGAAATCATAATAACTTTTTTTTATTCAATCGTCGAGATTAAAGTAGTCAATTCAATATTTTTTTTTAGGAAACATTCCAATTAATAAATAATAACTTGGTTTTAAATTATAGATTTTAACGTAATGTTTTCAATAGTTTTTATTTTTGTATTTAGATTTATTATTTACTTATTATTTACTTATAAGGGATATTATTTACTTATAAGGGATATAAGGGATAAGGGTACCTGTTTTATTTAATTTAACAATACAATAGGTTTTGATAATTTATTAGTTTATGCTCGACTAAAATGTAATTCTTCGAACGTTATAGTTATGACTTCAATTCATGAATAGAACTCAAAAGAAATTTTTTTTTTTTATTTTTTTTATTATTTACATTTTAAAATTTAGAATTTATTTCTCATTTAGATTATTTAGTTTATGAATCTAATATCTAATAAAAAATATGAATCTAATAAAAAATGAATTTTTTGATGGAGAAATAGGATTTTCTGTATTACAAATTTAGTAATATACACAATAGATTTAGGGAATTATTTGCATAGCTTTGTATTAATTGTTAGGGATTTAGTTGTGTAGTGGATTTTTATTAAAATTTAATAAACCGATTAAATATTGTTAAGTCTTGAGCCAGAATGTGCAAATAAAATAATGCAAATTCCAATTTAGATCATAATTGTACTGTATTTCAAAAAAAAAAATATTTTCTAATGAAATAAATGAAATAAAATTAGAGAAATAAAATTAGAATTCTATTTTCAATTATTGAATCGATGGGGAAAATAGGAATCCCCATCCCAAAAACGATAAAATATATTAAAAAGAAAGGTGAAATCGTGTGCTTGCGTTTATTCTTTTTCAAACACAAAAGTAAAAGTACTATTTTAGAATTCTAATTCAGTAGACAAAAAAAAAGGATTCTACTATAAAAGCAAAACAAATTCAATTTAAGATTATAATTAGGTTAAAACATTAGAGAATCCAAAAAATTCTTTTTATTTATACATTCATTATATATTATTTTATTCTTATTTATTTTTTATTCTTAATTATATATTATTTTAATTATATATTATTTTATTCTTATTTATTCATTCTTTTATTTATTCATATTCATTCTTATCTATTTTTTATTTAATTTTCATTTAATATCTAATATTAATATCTAATATCCATTTTTTTTTTTTCAAATCAGACCAATTCAGATTATTTCAATCTTTGATTATTTATTTTTTGTATAAAAAAAACTTTTTGAACTCTTCGTAGAAAGAGATTTCCCTAATGAAAAAGCTTTCAATGCCGCCCAATATCCTTTCCTTTTCCAAATATTTTTACGAATCTTTTTTTTTGATATAGAAGTGCGTTTTTTTGGAACTGCCATTAAAAAATTAGAATAGGTTATTCATTTTTATAGTTGGATGTCAAAGACATTTAGTATTCAAAACCAATTGTTCGTTACTATTAATTATCTATTTATTTTTTTTTTTCTAACTTGTACTCCCTTCATATCATAAAAATATGAATATAGAAAAATCACATAAAATCTTACTAGTAACAA